AATGAATTGCCTGATAAAAGGATTACTTTGATAGAGTAAATTATGTAATATAATTACCTTCATTACTATATTTAATAGAATTAAACTATTTCTAAAAATATCAAAAATTTTTGTGCTTCGTACACTAAAATATAAAAAGATAAGCTAAAAAAGCTACTGGGTTCATACCCCATTTATAAAGGTTTAATCCTTTTCTTTTTAATTTTTATAAATTCATATAAAATTATATTTTTATTAATTTTAATAATTAGATCTTTAATTACAGTTTCAGCTAATACTTGAATTGGGGCTTGAATTGGATTAGAAATTAATTTATTATCTTTTATTCCCCTTATAAAAGATAATAAATTAAATTTAATATCTTCAGAAGCTTCCTTAAAGTATTTCTTAATTCAAGCAATAGCATCGGCTATTCTGCTGTTTTCTGTAATTTTATTTTTATTAAATTATAATTTAATAATAATAGAAAATGAAATTTTTAAAATAATAATTTTATCTTCACTTTTTTTAAAAAGAGGAACAGCTCCTTTTCATTTTTGATTTCCTAATGTTATACAAGGGTTATCTTGAATAAGAGGATTAATCTTAATAACTTGACAAAAATTAGCCCCTATATTATTAATATCCTATGTAATAATTAAAGAGATTCTAATAATTTGTATTATTATATCAGCAATTATTGGTTCATTAGGAGGATTTAACCAAACTTCTTTGAAAAAATTAATAGCATTTTCATCAATTAATCATATTAGTTGAATATTAACAGCCCTTTATTTAAGAGAAAATTTATGAATAATTTATTTTTTAATTTATTCTTTTATAAATTTTTCTTTAATTTTTATATTTAATTTATTTAATTTATTTTACATTAATCAATTATTTTCATTATTTTTTAATAATAAATTACTAAAATTTTTATTATTTATAAATTTACTTTCATTAGGAGGATTACCTCCATTTTTAGGATTTTTAATTAAATGAATAATTATTCAATCTTTAGTTTTAATAAATCAAATTTTATTAATAACAATATTAACCTCTATTACATTAATTACTTTATTTTTTTATATTCGATTAACTTATTCAGCTTTTATATTAAATTATAAGGAAAATACATGAAAAAATAAAATAGAATGTAATTTTTTATACACTTATTTTAGTTTCTTTCTTTCATTTATATCAATTACAGGAATATTATTAATTTGACTTTTATATTTTATACTTTAAGGCTTTAAGTTAACCAAACTAATAGCCTTCAAAGCTATAAATATAAGTAAAATCTTTTAAGTCTTAGTAATTTTTTACTCCTTTAGAATTGCAGTCTAATATCATTTATTGACTATAAAACTTTAATTAAATTTTATTATAATATTATTTATTAATCATTATATTTTAGTATAATTTTATTTTAATTATTAAAAATGATTAAAAAGAAAATATCTTATAAATAGATTTACAATCTATCGCCTAAATTCAGCCATTTAATCGCGACAATGGTTATTTTCTACAAATCATAAAGATATTGGAACATTATATTTTATATTTGGTGCTTGAGCAGGAATAATTGGAACTTCATTAAGAATTCTTATTCGAGCAGAATTAGGTCACCCAGGAGCCTTAATTGGAGATGATCAAATTTATAATGTTATTGTAACTGCTCACGCTTTTGTAATAATTTTTTTTATGGTTATACCAATTATAATTGGAGGATTCGGAAATTGACTAATTCCTTTAATATTAGGAGCACCTGATATAGCTTTTCCTCGAATAAATAATATAAGATTTTGAATACTTCCCCCTTCTTTAACACTATTACTAATAAGTAGTATAGTTGAAAACGGGGCTGGGACAGGATGAACAGTGTACCCCCCCCTTTCTTCTATTATTGCTCATGGAGGAGCATCAGTTGATTTAGCTATTTTTTCCTTACATTTAGCAGGAATTTCTTCTATTTTAGGAGCAGTAAATTTTATTACAACAGTAATTAATATGCGATCAACAGGTATTTCTTTTGACCGTATACCTTTATTTGTTTGATCGGTAGTTATTACTGCTTTATTACTTTTATTATCTCTTCCTGTTTTAGCCGGAGCTATTACAATATTATTAACAGACCGTAATTTAAATACATCTTTTTTTGACCCTGCAGGAGGGGGAGACCCAATTTTATACCAACACTTATTTTGATTTTTTGGCCATCCTGAAGTTTATATTTTAATTTTACCAGGATTTGGTATAATTTCTCATATTATTAGTCAAGAATCAGGAAAAAAAGAAACTTTTGGTTCCCTAGGAATAATTTATGCTATATTAACTATTGGTCTATTAGGATTTATTGTATGAGCACACCATATATTTACAGTAGGAATAGATGTAGATACTCGTGCTTATTTCACTTCAGCGACAATAATTATTGCAGTTCCTACGGGAATTAAAATTTTTAGTTGATTAGCAACTTTACACGGCACACAATTAAATTATTCACCTGCAACATTATGATCTTTAGGGTTTGTATTTTTGTTTACAATTGGAGGATTAACGGGAGTAATTTTAGCAAATTCATCACTTGATATTATTTTACATGATACATACTATGTAGTAGCCCATTTTCATTATGTCTTATCTATGGGAGCGGTATTTGCTATTATAGCAGGTTTTATCCATTGATACCCTTTATTTACAGGATTAACAATAAACTTAAAATGATTAAATAGTCAATTTATTATTATATTTATTGGAGTTAATTTAACATTTTTCCCTCAACACTTTTTAGGATTAGCAGGTATGCCTCGCCGTTACTCTGATTACCCAGATGCCTATACAACATGAAATATTATTTCTACAATTGGGTCTTCAATTTCTCTATTAGGAATTTTATTCTTTTTATTTATTATCTGAGAAAGTATAATTACTCATAAACAAGTTATTTATTCTAATCAATTAAATTCTTCAATTGAATGATTCCAAAATACCCCCCCATCTGAACATAGATACTCAGAGCTACCTCTTTTAACTAATTAATTATATATATATATAATATTTATAAATATTAAAAAATAATGATCTAATATGGCAGATTAGTGCAATGAATTTAAGCTTCATATATAAAGTTTTCACTTTTATTAGAAATGGCAACTTGATCAAACTTAAATTTACAAAATAGAGCTTCTCCTTTAATAGAACAGTTAATTTTTTTTCATGATCACACTTTAATAATTTTAGTAATAATTACAATATTAGTAGGATATTTAATATTTATATTATTTTATAATAAATATATTAATCGATACTTACTACATGGTCAAACTATTGAAATAATTTGAACAATTTTACCAGCTATTATTTTACTATTTATTGCTTTTCCTTCTCTACGTTTATTATATTTATTAGATGAAATTAATGAACCTTCTATTACACTTAAAAGAATTGGACATCAATGATATTGAAGATACGAATATTCAGATTTTAATAATATTGAATTTGACTCATATATACTCCCCACAAATGAATTAATTAATAATAATTTTCGTTTATTAGAAGTAGATAACCGAATTATTTTACCTATAAATACTCAAATTCGAATTTTAATTACATCAGCAGATGTAATTCATTCATGAACAATCCCTGCATTAGGGGTTAAAGTAGATGGAACTCCAGGACGATTAAATCAAACTAACTTTATAATTAATCGACCTGGTTTATTTTACGGTCAATGTTCTGAAATTTGTGGCGCAAATCACAGTTTTATACCTATTGTAATTGAAAGCATCCCAATCAATTTTTTTATTAAATGAATCAATAAAAATTTTTCATTAAATGACTGAAAGCAAGTATTGGTCTCTTAAACCATTTTATAGTAAATTAGCAACTACTTTTAATGAAATAAAAAATTAGTTAATTTATAACCTTAGTATGTCAAACTAAAATTACTAATATATTAGTATTTTTTAATACCTCAAATAGCCCCTATTAAATGATTAAGTTTATTTATTATTTTTTCAATAACATTTATTATATTTAATATTATAAATTATTATAATATTTTTCCTACAACCCCTAAGTCGATTTTATTAAAAAATAATAAAAACTTTTATATAAACTGAAAATGATAACAAATTTATTTTCAATTTTTGACCCTACAACAAGTATTTTTAATATAACATTAAATTGATTAAGAATTTTATTAGGTATTTTCTTAATTCCATCAATCTACTGATTAATACCTTCACGATATAATATTATCTGAAATAATTTAATTATTAAATTACATAATGAATTTAAAAATCTTTTAATACCTATAGGCCATAAAGGCTCAACCTTTATTTTTATTTCATTATTTTCAATAATTTTATTTAATAATTTTATAGGATTATTTCCTTATATTTTTACTAGAACAAGTCACTTAACTTTTAGATTAACTTTAGCTTTACCTTTATGATTAAGTTTTATAATTTATGGATGAATTAATCATACTCAACATATATTTATACACTTAGTTCCTCAAGGAACTCCTGGTATTTTAATACCTTTTATAGTATGCATTGAAACTATTAGAAATATTATTCGACCAGGTACTTTAGCTGTACGATTAACTGCAAATATAATTGCAGGACATCTTCTTCTTACATTATTAGGAAATACCGGACCATCTATATCTTATATATTGGTTAGAGTATTATTAATAATACAAATTGCATTATTATTATTAGAATCTGCAGTAGCAATTATTCAATCCTATGTTTTTGCGGTATTAAGAACTCTTTATTCTAGAGAAGTAAATTAATGACAACACATTCAAATCATACATTTCATTTAGTAGATTACAGCCCCTGACCTTTAACAGGAGCCCTAGGAACAATAACAACAGTAATAGGTATAATTAAATGATTTCACCAATATAATATATCATTATTTTTATTAGGTAATACAATTATTTTATTAACAATATATCAATGATGACGAGATATCTCTCGAGAAGGAACATTCCAAGGACTACATACTTTAACAGTAACAATTGGGTTACGTTGAGGAATAATTTTATTTATTTTATCAGAAGTTTTATTTTTTATATCTTTTTTTTGAGCTTTTTTTCATAGAAGCTTATCCCCATCAATTGAATTAGGAAGAACTTGACCCCCAATAGGAATTATTAGATTTAATCCTTTTCAAATTCCATTATTAAATACAGCTATTTTACTAGCCTCAGGAGTTACTATTACATGAGCCCATCACTCAATTATAGAAAATAATTTTTCCCAAACAACACAAGGATTATTTTTTACTATTTTATTAGGGGTATATTTTTCTATATTACAAGCATATGAATATATTGAAGCCCCTTTTACTATTGCTGATGCTGTTTATGGATCTACATTTTATATTGCTACAGGATTTCATGGAATTCATGTATTAATTGGAACTTCATTTTTAATAGTATGTTTAATACGACATTTAAAAAATCATTTTTCTAAAACTCATCATTTTGGTTTTGAAGCAGCAGCTTGATATTGACATTTTGTAGACATTGTTTGATTATTTTTATATATCTCAATTTATTGATGAGGAGAATAAATAATTATCTTTATAATATATGAGTATATATGACTTCCAATCATAAAGACTATTTTTTAATAGTAAAGATAATATTTTTAATTTATATCATCTCTACATTAATTTTAATTATTTCAATAATAATAATATTTTTAGCATCTATTTTATCTAAAAAAAGTTTAACCGATCGGGAAAAAAGATCTCCATTTGAGTGTGGTTTTGACCCAAAATCTTCCTCTCGTCTTCCTTTTTCTCTTCAATTTTTTCTTATTACAATTATTTTTCTAATTTTTGATATTGAAATTGCTTTAATTTTACCTATAATTTTAACTATTTCATTTTCAAATTTATTAATTTGAACAATTACTTCTTTAATTTTTATACTAATTTTATTAATTGGACTATATCATGAATGAAATCAAGGAATATTAAATTGATCTAACTAAAAAGGGTTGTAGTTAAATTAACATTTGATTTGCATTCAAAAAATATTGAAATTCAATCTACCTTGAATAAGAAGCGATTTATTGCAATTAGTTTCGACCTAATTTTAGGTAATTTTACCCTTATTTTTTAATTGAAGCCAAAAAGAGGCTTATCATTGTTAATGATATAACTGAAAATTATATTCCAATTAAAGAAATATGAAGATCAAAAAAAAGCTGCTAACTTTTTATTTTAATGGTTAAATTCCATTTATATTTCTATATTTATATAGTTTAAAAAAAACTTTACTTTTTCAATGTAAGAATAAAAATTTATTTTTATAAATTACTAATTATAATTATTTAATATTACCATTTAAATAAATTATATTTAAAAATTTAAAATTTCCTTAGTATCTTCAATACTATACTCTACAAATATAAGCTATTTAAATTAAATAAACATAAAATTTACTAAAATAATAAATCATAATATAAATAATATTATAAAAATTTTTATATTATTATTTTGTAAAATTTGTGAAAATTGAGAATAATTTATTAATTTTTTATAAATATTTTGTCCCCCAAAAAATTCAGATCAACCCTGATCAAATCTTTTAATTGTTAAAAATCCTAATCTTAAAGGATAATTAATTAAACCATAAGTTGAAATATAAGGTATAAATCATATAGAACCAAAAAATAAACTTAATAAATATCTATTATATGATTTATTATAAAAATATAAAGAAACACAAGAAATTATATAACCAAATAAGCCCCCTATAATACAAATAATTAAAGTTAATAATTTTATATAAAAAGGCAAACATACTATTAAAGGAGTATTAAAAATTAATCAATTTAATAATCTCCCCCCAATAATTCTTATAAATAATAAACCAAATATTCCCCGTAATATAATTCATCCCTCATCATTTAAAACATTTAATGAACCACAATTTATATCACCAGTTATTAAATAATAAGTTAAACGAAAAGAATAACAAACAGTTAAACCTGTAGAAAAGAAAAAAAGAAAAAAAGAAAATATATTTAAATAGCTTAATATAACTATTTCTAAAATTATATCTTTTGAATAAAATCCAGCTAAAAAAGGTATCCCACATAAAGCTAAATTAGCTACATTAAAACAAGAAGAAGTTAAGGGCATATTTAATCTTAAAGAACCTATTAATCGAATATCTTGAGAATTATTTATATTATGAATAATAGCACCAGCACATAAAAATAATAAAGCCTTAAATAAAGCATGAGTTAATAAATGAAAAAAAGCTAATTCTCTATATCCTATAGATAAAATTCTTATTATTAAGCCTAATTGACTTAAAGTAGATAAAGCAATAATTTTTTTTAAATCAAATTCATAATTAGCGCCTAAACCTGATATAAATATAGTTAAACCAGATAATAATAAAAGTAATTGCCCAATTAATCTATCAATTAACAAAATATTAAAACGAATTAATAAGTAAATTCCAGCTGTAACTAAAGTAGAAGAATGCACAAGAGCAGAAACAGGAGTAGGAGCAGCTATAGCTGCAGGAAGCCAAGAAGAAAAAGGAATTTGAGCTCTTTTTGTTATTGAAGCTAAAACAACTAATATTCCAATTAAATTTATCTCTATTTCTAAATTTATTAAATCTAAATAAAAAATATAATTTCAACTCCCATAATTTAATATTCAAGAAATTGCTATTAATAAAGCTACATCTCCAATTCGATTTGACAAAGCAGTTAATATACCAGCATTATAAGATTTAATATTTTGATAATAAATTACTAAACAATAAGAAACTAATCCTAACCCATCTCACCCTAATAAAATTCTAATTAAATTAGGACTAATAATTAACATTATTATAGAAAAAACAAATATTAAAACTAATATAATAAAACGATTAATAGTTAAATCCCCTATTATATATTCTATTCTATAATAAATTACTAAAGAAGAAATTAAAAGAACAAAAGATATAAATAATAATCTCATTCAATCAAACAAAAAAGTCATTACAATTATATTTGAATTTAAAGATAACAATTCTCATTCTAAAAAATAAACTAAATTATTAATAATAAATAATAATCTTATAAAAAACAAAGATATTCTAAATATAAATAAAGTAATTGATCTAATTTTACAAATAGAAATAAAATTCATGATTTAAAATGAATAAATTCATATCTTTGATATCACAAATCAAAATTTTTATAAACTATTTAAATATAATCATAAAGAACATATTTCTCTTTTTATAATCAATAAATTTAATGGTAACCAATGTAAAAATAATAATAAATATTCACGTATTTTTCCTATTCTAAATGAATAGTTCCCTGAAAAATTTTTCCCATGTTGTCTATAAGAATATAAATATAAAGTATAAGCTGCTCTAAAAAAAGAAATTAAACTTAATATAATTATTCTTAAATAAGACCATCTAATAATTCTATTTAATAAAAAAATTTCCCCCAATAAATTTAATGTAGGAGGAGCAGCTATATTACCAGCTCTTAATAAAAATCACCATATAGATATAGAAGGCATAAAATTTAATAAACCCTTATTAATTAATAATCTTCGTCTCCCTAACCGTTCGTAACTAATATTAGCTAAACAAAATAAACCTGAAGAACATAATCCATGCCCAATTATTAAAATATAAGAACCACATAAACCTCAATATGTTATTGTTATTAATCCAGATAAAACAATTCCTATATGTGCAACAGAAGAATAAGCAATTAAAGATTTTAGGTCCGTTTGACGTAAACAAATTAATCTTACTAAAAATCCCCCAACTAAACTAATTCTAATTCAAACAAAATTTAACTTCATATTATTTAATTGAATAAAAGATATTACACGTAATAAACCATAACCCCCTAATTTTAATATAATACCAGCTAAAATTATAGATCCTGAAACAGGAGCTTCTACATGAGCTTTTGGTAATCATAAATGAAATAAAAATATAGGTATTTTCACTAAAAAAGCTATAATTAAAGATAAATATAATAATTCTCTTTTATAAAATAGATTAATTATTAAATAATAATTTAAAGAACCTAAATTTTTATAAATATAAAAAATACCAATTAATAAAGGTAAAGATACTATTAAAGTATAAAATAAAAGATAAATTCCAGCTTGCAAACGTTCAGGCTGATACCCTCACCCTAAAATTAAAAATAAAGTAGGAATTAAACTTCTTTCAAAAAAAAAATAAAATAAAAATAAATTTATTCTTCTAAAAGTAAAAATTAAAAATAATAATAAAAATAATATATTAATCAAAAATAAACTAGAAAAATTATTAAATTTATATAACATACCTCTAGATATAATTATTAAAGAACAAATTCATAAACTTAATAAAATAAATCCATAAGAAATTAAATCACAACCTAAAAAATAAGAAACATTAATAAAATAATTAGTATAATTAAAATATACAATAAATAAAAATCTTATTAACAAAAAAATATTCTGAACCATTCAATAAATATTATTAATTAAACAAAAAGGAATTAAAAAAATTAAAGGAAAAATTATTTTTAACATTTATAATAAATTAAAAGATTGAAAATAATCATTTCCATAGGTTCGAATTATTGATACTAAAATTGATAAACCTAAAGCCCCTTCACAAACGCTAAAAGTTAAAAAAATTATTGTAAAATATATTTCATAATTAATTATATTTAAATATATAAATAGCATAAAAAATAATCTTAAAACAATATATTCTAAACTCAATAATATTGATAATAAATGTTTTCGATTAGAAATAAATAAAAATACCCCTCTAAAAAATATAAATATAGATAAAATTCATATAATTAAATTTATCATTAGTTTTAATAGTTTAAATAAAACATTGGTCTTGTAAATCAAAAATAAAAATTTTTTTTTAAAACTTCAAAAAAAGAAAATATTCTATCATTAATTTCCAAAATTAATATTTTTAATTAAACTATTTCTTGATATTATACAAATACTTCTCTATTCATCAATTATATCAATTAATATACTATTTTTACAAATAAATCACCCCCTATCAATAGGAATAATTTTATTACTTCAAACAATTTTAATTTCAATAATTTCAGGAATAATAACAAAAACTTTTTGATTTTCTTATATTTTATTTTTAACATTTATTGGAGGAATATTAGTACTATTTATTTATGTAACTTCATTAGCTTCTAATGAAATATTTTCATTTTCAAGAAAAATAATAATTTATATTACTAGTTTATTTTTCTTTATTATAATTTCTTTCTATATTATTAATAAATTTTACTATTTCAGCATAATAAATTTAGAAATAGAAAATTTAAATAGATTAAATTCTTTTTTAAAAGAAAATTTTTTACTATTATATAAAATTTATACTTACCCAAGTAACTTAATAACTATTTTATTAATAAATTATTTATTAATGGTTTTAATTATTACAGTAAAAATTACTAATTTATCTTATGGACCAATTCGCCATATAAATTAATGAATACACCAATTCGATTAAAACATCCTTTAATAAAAATTGCCAATAACGCTTTAATCGATTTACCTGCTCCAATTAATATTTCTATTTGATGAAATTTTGGGTCTTTATTAGGTTTATGCTTAATTATTCAAATTTTAACAGGACTATTTTTAGCTATACATTATACAGCTGATATTAGAATAGCTTTTGATAGCGTAAATCACATTTGTCGTAATGTAAATTATGGATGATTATTACGAACTATACACGCCAATGGAGCCTCTTTTTTTTTTATTTGTATTTATTTACACGTTGGACGAGGTATATACTATAATTCTTATCTATTTACACCAACTTGAATAATTGGGGTAATTATTTTATTTTTAGTAATAGGAACAGCTTTTATAGGATATGTTTTACCTTGAGGACAAATATCCTTTTGAGGAGCAACAGTTATTACAAATTTACTTTCAGCTATTCCTTATTTAGGAACAATATTAGTACAATGAATTTGAGGTGGATTTGCTGTAGATAATGCAACATTAACACGATTTTTTACATTTCATTTTATTTTACCTTTTATTGTATTAGCAATAACAATAATTCATTTAATATTTTTACACCAAACAGGATCAAACAACCCTCTAGGAATTAATTCAAATATAGATAAAATTCCTTTTCACCCCTATTTTACATTTAAAGATATTGTAGGCTTTATTATTATAATTATAATGTTAATAATATTAACATTAATAAATCCCTATATACTAGGAGATCCTGATAATTTTATTCCTGCAAATCCTTTAGTAACCCCAATTCATATTCAACCAGAATGATATTTTTTATTTGCTTATGCAATCCTTCGATCAATTCCTAATAAATTAGGGGGAGTAATTGCTTTAATTTTATCAATTGCAATTATTATAATTTTACCATTATATCATTTAAGAAAATTTCGAGGTCTTCAATTTTATCCAATTAATCAAATTTTATTTTGATTAATAGTAACTACAATTATTTTATTAACATGAATTGGAGCCCGACCTGTAGAAAATCCTTATATCTTAATAGGACAATTTTTAACTATTATTTATTTTTTATATTATATAATTAATCCTTTAATTGCAAAAAAATGAGACAAATTATTAAACTAGTTAATGAGCTTGAATAAGCATATATTTTGAAAATATAAGATAGAAATTTATATTCTATTAACTTTACTAATAAAAAATATTTAAATTAACATAAATATTATAATTTTAAAACCAATAAAAAATATTAAATAATTTAATGAAAAAGGCAAAAAACACTTTCAAGATAAATATATTAATTTATCATAACGAAAACGAGGTAAAGTTCCCCGTACTCAAATAAATATAAAAGAGACAAAAGTTAACTTTAAATAAAATATTATATTAAAAATATCTCCGCCTAAAAATAATAAAGAAAATAATATTCTTATAAATAAAATTCTAGCATATTCAGCTAAAAAAATTAAAGCAAATCCCCCACTTCTATACTCAACATTAAATCCGGATACTAACTCTGATTCACCCTCAGCAAAATCAAAAGGAGTGCGATTAGTTTCAGCTAAAGAAATTCTAAATCAAATAATTACTAAAGGAAATAAAATAAATATAAATCAAACAAAATTTTGATAAATATAAAAATTAAATATATTAAATCCCCCAATTAAAAAAATTATAGATATTATAATTAAAATTATTCTAACTTCATAAGAAATAGTTTGAGCAACAGCACGTAAAGCCCCTAATAAAGCATAATTTGAATTTGAAGATCAACCAGCAATTATTACTCTATACACCCCTAAACTAATACAACAAAAAAAAAATAAAAGACCTAAATTAAATGAGTATAAACTTACAAAAAAAGGCATACATATCCAAACTAATAAAGACAAAAATAAAGAAAAAATTGGAGAATAATAATAAGAAATATAATTTGATATTAAAGGATAAACTTGTTCTTTTGTAAATAATTTAATTGCATCACAAAAAGGTTGGGGGATACCTAATAAACCAACTTTATTTGGACCTTTACGAATTTGGATATAACCTAAAACTTTACGTTCCAATAAAGTTAAAAAAGCAACTCTAACTAATACACAAATAATTAATAATAATCTTATAACTAAACATAATACAATATCTAAATAAAACAAGTACTATTTATAATTCTAAAATTATATTTATAAATTCTAAATTTATTACACTTTTCTGCCAAAATAGTAAATTAATTTTATTCAATAAATATAAAATATAATTATTATAATATTTAATCCTTTCGTACTAAAATATTTTAATTAATTAAAGATAGAAACCAACCTGGCTTACACCGGTTTGAACTCAGATCATGTAAGAATTTAAAAGTCGAACAGACTTAAAATTTAAACGGCTACACCTAAAATTATATCTTAATCCAACATCGAGGTCGCAATCTTTTTTATCGATAAGAACTCTCCAAAAAAATTACGCTGTTATCCCTAAAGTAACTTAAATTTTTAATCAATAAAACTGGATCAATTATTCATAAATAAATGAAAAAATAAAATTAAAAGTTTATTAAATTTTAATATCACCCCAATAAAATATTTTATAAAATTATAATTAAATTAATCTTTATAATTATAATTTTTTAAAAATATAAAGATTTATAGGGTCTTCTCGTCTTTTAAAATTATTTCAGCTTTTTAACTAAAAAATAAAATTTTATTTAAAATTTATATGAAACAGTTAATATTTCGTCCAATCATTCATTCCAGCCTTCAATTAAAAGACTAATGATTATGCTACCTTTGCACAGTTAAGATACTGCGGCCATTAAAAATTCATTGGGCAGATTAGACTTTATAATAAATTTCAAAAAGACATGTTTTTGTTAAACAGGCGAATATTTATTTTGCCGAATTCTTTATATAAACTTAACAAAATTAATTATTTTATACAATATATAATACATATACTAATTTTATCATAATTAATTTATTAAAAAAATTAAAATAAATATTTTAATAAATATTTAAAATATAATAAATAATTTTTATAAATTAAATAATTTATAACAAATTTTTAATGATTGAAAATTATAATCATACATTTTTTAAAATTTTTATTTATTTATAAAAATTTATTTTATAGCTTATCCCATAAAATATTAAAATTTTAAAGTATTTAATTAAATTAATTAAATTAATACATTTAAAATTTCTAAATTAAATTTATTTCTTAAAAAACTAGATACCTTTAAAAACGAATAACATATCATTTCCAACAAATAATTTAAAATAATTTTATTACAATAACTTTAATTATTTATTAACTCTTTTAAAATCGAAAAAAACATATTTATATTATTTATTTAATAAACCCTGATACACAAGGTACAATTAATTAAATTTTCTTTTTTTATAAAAATTTTTCAATATATTTCAATATTCTTTTACAATACTAATAAACTATTATTATTATTATTTATTCAATATAATTTACTCAAACAATCCCTTATATAATTATTTTTAAAAAAAATAAATTAAAAATATAAATAAATTAATAAATAAATATTAATCAATTTAAATTGATTTGCACAAATATTTTTTCAATGTAAATGAAAAGCTTTACTTAATAAGCTTTAAATTGTCATTCTAGATACACCTTCCGGTACATCTACTATGTTACGACTTATCTTATCTTAATAATAAGAGTGACGGGCGATATGTACATATTTTAGAGCTAAAATCAATTTATTAATCTTTATAAATTTACTATCAAATCCAATTTCAATAAATTTTTCATATTTAAATCCAAAAATTTTTTTATTGTAATCCATTTCAACTTAAATATTAGCTACACCTTGATTTGATATATAATTTAATTAAATATTAAGAAAATTATTATTCTTATAAAATATTCTAATAACAACGGTATATAAACTGTTTATAAACAAATTTAAGAAAGGTCCATCGTGGATTATCGATTATAGAACAGATTCCTCTGAACAGATTAAAATACCGCCAAATTTTTTAAGTTTCAAGAACATATCTACTACTACTTTAATAAAATTTATACATTTTAAATAATAGGGTATCTAATCCTAGTTTATTATTAAAATTTTTTAGCTTCAATTATTTTAAATTTAAAATAATTTATAAAATTAAAATTTCACTTAATAACTTTAACATTAATTTAATTAATAAATTTAACTTTTACTAATTTAATTTATTTGCATTATTTGTATAACCGCGACTGCTGGCACAAATTAAGTCAATACTATTAAATATTTCTATTTCTAAGTTTCCTTAATAAATAATATTAATTATTGCGATTAAATAAATATAAATTATTTTTTAAATAAAATAAATTAAATTCTTACAAAAATTTACATATAAAATAAATTTATAATAAAATTTTAAGCCAAAATAAAACTTTATACTTTTAAATAAATAATTTTATTTTTAACAAATTTTATCTTAATAAAATATTTAATAATATAATATAGTAAGATATATATATATATATATATATATAAATATTAATAAATAAAAAATAATAAATTATTATAAATAAATTAATATTTTAGTAATAATAATTCAAATTAATATTTTTTATTAGAAAAATTATAAAAATTAATATTAAACTAATAAGATAACTAATTTTAAGTACTATCTCACAATAAAAATTTTTTATTTTTTAATTTATAAATAAATATATTATACTTAAATAAATATAAAATATAAAAATTTATCAATATAAAAATTAAATATTTTATTATACCCCTTATATAATAAAATATTTTAAAATAATAATAATAAATTTTTATATTTATAACTGTATAAATTAAATATAAATTTATATATAATATATATATATATATATATAATTAAATTTAATAAATAATTTTATTATACCCCTTACATAATAAAATAACTTATCTTTTAATATTTATATATATATATATTTATAATTTTATTAATTAATTAAACATAAATTTTATAACGTATAATTAAATTCAATAAAATAATAAAAATTAGTAAATAAAATCTTTAAATTAATAAAAAATTTTATTTATAATAATTTATTATTATTTTTTTTTTTTAAAAAAATATTTTATTTAATTAATATAATATTTTTAATAAAAATATAAATTTTTAAATTTTTTATAAAAATATATTAAATATATGTGTATTATATAAGTATATACATGTATGTATACATGTATATATATTAATAGATATATATATATATATAAATAATTTATTAATATATATATATCTATTAGATTATTTATATAGATATATATATATATATAAATAATTTATTAATATATAAATATCTATTATTTTTCACTAAAAAAACCTAAATCCAGAGATAATTATTATTACATTAAATTTTTATAATATAATAATTTATCTATTATTTCTTTATATCATACTAAATGATTATATTTATATATATATTTTCTATATTTATATATTTATATTAATGGTTGTATATTTAACTCTAAGATATTGCTATATAGAAAAAAAAAATTATTAAATTCTATTTTTATTTATTTTTTTTTCTATACTTAAAAAAATTAAATTAACTAAAAAATATTTATAAATTTTATAAAAATAAAAATTTTTCAAATAAAAAACGGTTGCCGCTATTTTCGTCATTTCGTGCATATTTTGTGCAAATTTTTTTCAATTTTCACTTATTTTTATTAACTTAACCATTTTATATCAACAATAAACTTACTATTTTAGTTCTAAATTAAATATTTTTATTAATATTTTACAGGAAAAAAAGAAGAAAAAGAAAAAAATTACAAATTTTAATTATTTAAAAAATATTATAAAATACTTAATATTTAATAAAAGACATAAAATTTTATGTTTAAAAAAAAAAAAAACATGAAAATTTCATTTCAAGTAATTTTTTATTGTAAAATTTTAAAAGAAAATTATTTATAATATTAATATATGTTTTATATAAAGAAATATATATAATAAACGATTAAGTATGACCATTTTT